TTTATTGCGAGCCAAAAACAAAGATGGATTCCCCTTCTATCTTCAGTACTAGAGATGAACGAATTCCATACGCCCTCCCTTTAGAGTGGTTGAGGAGTGAAGCTGCTCTATCTCTAGAGAGGACTAGATCGGTTGTCCTTTACCTTTGTTCTGGATCTCCCCATCTTTTTCTAACTAGAAATCTTCCTTTGTTGAGTGTAATTCCAAGACCTAGTTTATTAGAAGTCAAAGGTGTTGTGAGTGAGCTTTCGAAGAAAATATCCTTTCCTTGGCTTTCCGATGTCGTGGCCTATCTTTCCCAGTCCCAGGGCATTCCTCTATTTCGTCGTTCCCTCAAGCAAAGCATCCGACACCTTCGCGACTAGGGCATCCCGTCCGAGCCTTCCTGCCAGGACAATGGATTTCGTCGAATTCCTAGGTTTGTTCTGACCTTTGTTGTTATTGGGTTCTGCGCGGCAAAGAAGAGGTGAAGCTGCTTCCGATGTTTGTGAATGCTCATTTGACACCCCGTCCTTTGGACCCCTACTAGCGGACAACTGTATCTCCACCTGAGCCTTGCTTGTACCACGCGATCCATGTTCCCCTAGCCCTTCATCCGGAGATGGCTCTCTAAGACGTTCGGGCCTATCATCTTTCTGAATCGAGACCCGACCCGACCAAGGCTTTATTCCCCAATACCGATATGGGGAGTACAAGCTTTGACCGTGTCTCGTACTAGACCTAGCTTTGGCTATTCCCTTAGCAACAGCGCTTTGAGTCCATTCCTGTGTTCCTGCACGCATAGCCTCATAAATCTGTTTCGTTAACTTTAACTGCATTCCTTTCTTTGACAAAGTATACATCCCCTTTCTTTTGTTGAGGAAAGCTAACACGTTAAGTCATTCGTTTCATACTGTCAAGGCCAACACGGAACATTTTTGCCAAACAACGGGCTAGGGCACCGCGGGCTTTGTACACCTCCTCGTGCTTTCGTGAATCGGCCACACCATAGCGTTAATAACGAGAATACCGAGCCAGGAGTCCGAGCTAAGACCCGGGCTTTCCTCATTCATCGCTTTCTTCTCTCCTTGACACACAAGGAGCAATTGTGACTGATCCTGGATAGAGAGAACCTTCTTTCCCAGTTCAATCCAATCAGTCTTCTTCCCTCCCTAGTCTTGATAGTGCAACGTCCCGCCTCTATGTCTCTGTCGTCGCATAGCATAGCATCGCATCATCGGTGAGGTACATGACGCCCGTACTCAATTTCGATTCTTTAACCAGATCAGATTTCTTGTCCATTTCTTTTTTATCTGTCTCCTCTTGTGGCTCGAACAGCTAATTGCGTAGTTTCTATTTTAAACAAGCCTTTCCTTTCGGATGACAGCTTTGGCATTCGTAAGCCGCGAGCCGCTCTTGGCCTATTAGGTTCGGAACTCGGATCCATATGGGAGAGTGGCCTCCAGCAGCTCATCTCACGATGCCGTTAAACTATTCTCTTCCGCTCGAAGTGGCGTTAGCTGATGGAACCAAATCAATGCTTTCCCCACGCCCTCGTTGCTTTCCTGATCTGGAAACTAGCCTTTTCTTTGCTTCTCCGGTCGAATTGGATTTCTTCTTAAAGAAGCCGCATAACAACGAAGCGCAAGTGAGCGAGTGGGTTCATTCTCCGTTTCTCGACTCCACTATTTTCATATGTAATGTTGAACCTTTTGGATCAATGTCCCCAGAAAGAGGTAGTATGCCCGCAGACCACTCATGCTAATGCGCTGTTTCCCCTTCCCTCGAAAGTAAGGTAAGGCGCTCATAGTAATATGCTGTTGAATCAATGAATCCATGTCGTATATAAAGGAATAGAGCAACTACCCTATCTCCCTTTATAGCTTGGAGTTGCTCTTCGATCATCACTTCTTTTCTCTAGGTTCGATTGAATATTTCGTAAGAGAACTCAGGTCTTTGTTCTCTTACGATATTTATTGTTGATTGTTGAGTGAGTCTGACATAACATATTCCTAGGTGGGAAAAGTAAAGGCAGAAAGGATTCAAGGTTCGGAAGATTGGCCTTAATGGCAACTACTGTCCTTGATCGACTAGCCTAGCCTTTCAACAGGACAAGAAGGCTTAGGCTTCAACAGTAATAGTTAGGCGATCAACAGCAAGACCTGGAAGAACAGCAAGAGCAGGAGGTTTCATTCATTACAGAAGGATTCGGCTTCGCCGCGCTATACCATATTTGGTCTTTGGTTGCTTTCCTAAAGGTCAACCTATCAGTGTATAGATCCCGGCTCGAAGAGGAGTTTACTTCTTAACTGGGTTTTTTAACTGCACATATAGCTCATCCGCTTGTGACTTCGCACTCTCAGTTTCGAGATTGGGAATCGACAGAACCGCCCTTTCTTAACTTAATTAGAAAGGTTATTTAGGTAGCTTAGCTGGTTAGATTTACTGAAGGTAATTCAATCGCTGAACGTTCCTATCTAAGAGTTTTCAATTTACCATGGAATCCCGGGGGTTTTCCTCGCAACACTGGTAGCGTTTGCTTTCCCCTTGCTTGGTAATTTCTCTTTGCGATCCCTTTTCTTACTTAGCTTCTCAAATTCCTTCCTTAGGTGCACCCTCTCAAATCAAAATAAAATAGGGGTGAGTGCCTTATGAAACCCCCGCAATCCATTGGGTTTTCTTGCCATTTCAAAAGAGTTTTATTTTCTCTTCGCGGGAACGTCGTTGGGATGTAGATCCTTAGTCTCACAGGGAGGAGTTGTTTTCTTTCCTTCAAACACTGTGGTTTAAGCCTGATAATGGAACGGCCCGCCTGGCCACTATGAATGAAATGAATATTACGTCAATAGAGTAAGTCGTTCTTTCCGTTGTGCCTTTAACACGAAGCTAGGGCAGCGATGCGAACGCTTGTGAGTGCATTAAATAAGTCAGATACTAGCTGGTACGAAGCAGGTCAATTGTGCAGGAGCGAGCCCTGGCCTTGGAAGCCATCCATTCAAGCCTTCCCGGTTTGGTTTTATTTATCGGAGTTTTCCAACCCATATGATATGGCCTTAAAGCTTCCTAGCCTGGGTTGCTGTGAAGCATGAAAACATTGCACTAAGATACTTACGATTACGCGAACTACCCTAAAGGCCTTTTCTTATGCCATTTATTAACTGCATAAGAGAAGATTCTTATCCTTATACTGTTCTCGGGAATAAGACTTGGATCTTATTATTCCGTAGGTGAGGGTCCGAAGGAGCTGCACAGCTTGCACTGGACTCCGGGTGTACAGCTACTACGTCGGATACTTCCTAAAGTACAAGCAGGCGTCGAATGGGTAGAGACAGGTAATCCAGAAGTCAAAGTAAAAGGAGGCGCCTGCGAAGGCGGAAAATCCAGGTTAGCAGCGTTAGGGTTCCAAACTTCACCTTCAAGTGCTCTGACATCAATCAATGGATTGTTTGTGTTTTACGGCTAAACCGGGAGATGCACAGATTCCTCAAGGCATTGTTTTTTCTACGAGCAGTAAGAGTCTAAGAAAGGACAACTGCTATTGAATGCGCTGTTGACCCTTGGAACCCGTAAGTCGTTATTTCGTCCGCGTAAAAGCTGTTCGCTTCGGAGCTGCTTTGCTTTGCCGCGGTGGATCGGTTCTCCTGCTCTGGAGCGGTGGAATTAGCCGGTTGAGACGGATTGAGTAGTCGAATTGAAGACTTCCTTTTATTTTTGCTAATACCTAGGCCGCCTAGAGTTGGCATTTAGACCTCCAGGAGATAGATCCATTATAGCTTCCAGAGGTGGGATACGAATACGGTTCAGATGGGCTTTCGCTTACTTTTTCTTTTTCGAAATTGCGTATGTGATGTTCTGAGTCTCATCTAACTTTTTCAATCGGTCGAAGATAACAATACTTGACGACCAGGAGAGGCTTAGCCCGTGAGCTAAAGTTCTCGTTAGAGGACCTCCAGTGCGGATCAGGCCTTTGGCGATCCCGTGAAGCCCGGCAACGGCAGGTATTGAAACTTCTTACTGATTTAGTTTATTTCTCTGGTACGAAAGTAAAGGAAGAATTTATCATATACAAGGATATTTTATATAGGAATAAAAAAATCAATAGGAATCGCTAGAAAGGCTAAAAGCGCAAGCTGTATCGCTAGTTTGAGTCAGCACTAAGGGCCCGCGTGAGTCACTATATAAAGAGCCCATTACCAAGGAGTTCTCTGTTATTTGCATAGATTGCTTCAGAATAGGTCTACTTCGGAGCTGCTTTTTACGCGTTGGAGATTAGACCCGTCTTCCTTCGCCGCCTCTCTTGCTTCTACCCGGTAGCACGTCTCTTTCTAGACAAAGGCGCAAAAGCTTCTCTCTTCTCTTTCCGAGTCGAAAGCTATATACTGCACGCATGTAATTCGTACAATGCACACTCGCCGCATAGGTAGCTAAAGGCGTTGAAAAGGCCATTCAAGACAAGTGGGACGGGATATGCCTTCTTTACCCGAAGATAGGTTCTTGCCTTTCTTTATTATTTATAATAGAACAGTGAGACTTCAATCCATAAGTGGAGAACCAATGTGGATAAATCCTGGGCACCCCATCTCTAGATACTAGATAAAGCAAGGAGGGAAGAGGCGCAGCCAAAGAGTGACTCTCCCAACCCAAAGGGTCTCATCCTACGTGGGTAGGTTTTCGTGCACTAGATCCAACCGGACAATCAGACGAAAGCCTAGGTCAACCATTGACCTGTAGCAACTGCCAACAATCCGTAGTCTGACGCCCCGGACCCCTATTGATTGGGCTGCCTCCCGCCCAGGAGCACCGGATCTACAGATTGGTCTGGTTCGACTGAACCTTGGTACTCATATAATATATTGGATAAGTTCTCCCAAAGAACGGATAGAAAGGAATGTTCTCAAGAAAGCAAGTAAAGTCAACCGGCTCTCGAAATCTCATAAGTGACAAGGTGATAAATTCCACCTCTTCCCCTCTCATGGGGTAATACCTTTGATCAACCGCTCCTTCTCTTCTGGTTAGACTACTCAGCGGCGGTGACCTTTTGGCTGCTTTTCAACCTTAGCTATACCTCTGCTTTCTCGAAAAGTTTCCGTTTTCCTCAATATCCTCTTCAAACAATGACTTCGTTCTTCTCCCTTTAAAAAGTGGCGCACCAAGATAAGTGAAAGGTAATTTACGGGGAGTCAAGCCCGTAGTTGAGAGACAGAACTGCATCTCCTCCTGGGAGAGGTGACGAGAGAAATAAAATAGAGCTTTTGGAATTATTGATCAGCTGCCCGGAACAATTTTTATAGTCAATAAGGAAATCCATTAAGAGCGGCAAGCCCTTCGCACTGGCTTTAGTAAATATTCGAATATCATCCGCGTAAGCTAGATGTGATACCAATAATTTCCCCGCCTCGTAAGTTGCAAGTGTTATTGGATCTACGATGTAAGTTGGGAAAAGGTGTCCCTTCTCTGTGTTTCAAATGTGCCCAATGTTAGTTGAATGTTGCTACGGTGCCTTCCCTCAAGGTTGGATTGTCTGACCCTGATTGGAATTCCCGTTGTGGGTTGTCGATGCGAGTATGGAATGAGTTTGCCCCTTTTTCGATTGGCCAAGCCTCCATCGTCCCACGAGCAGCGCTCTCATTCCTGTTCTAGCTAGCTCTAAGCTGAAGACTACCGGTGCCATATTCAAAGCCAACTATCAGTCGCTCGGTAAGAAGGGGCGGACAAAGACTCTCTTATAGCCAGACTTCCGCCACTCCCTGATCGCGTATCCGCATCGCTCTACCATAAGCTTACTCCAGTCAAGATGTATTATCATTAAGGAAAGCAGAACCAAAGCTTACGCTGGTAACTGAGCAACCTCCTCCTCGTAAGCGGCACACTTAGCAAGTCTTTCTCCTCCCTTTGATCCTGTCTAACATCCACAGAAGGGAAGCAAACTCAAACAAAGCTACAGATCGGTCAGCCTACTAGCAACAACAGAAGATACTCTAGGACGATTGAGCCTCATACCAATGAGTCCCTTCTCTGCTTTCAGTCAACGAGAGTTACGAATGGTTAATCTTAATCAAAACAAAAAAGGGAATACGGTCGGATCCCGTCAAAGAAACACAGCTACGGGTTGAAACTACCTTAGCTATAGCTGCAGGTTGGCATAGCGAAGAGACGAAAAGGTTGGAGATAGACCATAGACATATGAAGGAGTGAACTCTTCTGAACTGAAAGCGGGGATTGCTGCCCGGTATCATTCTCGTGGCTAGAGTCTTCTATTCCCGGATCTAATTTCATATGAGTAGTTGTAGCCGGTATCTCCTCGATATGTGATCCCTGACCCCGGAACTAATCGATATGTTCGTTAGCGACTTGTTAGAGGAATAAGTTCTCTTCATATGTGTATTTAGGGGATGTTCTTCGGGTTGCTAAGGAAATGTTGCTAAAGCAGTCCTTTCCTAAACTTGCTACTAAAACGGCATCAATCGGAACGTCTGCAGGACTCAATCTATAGGTGCTTTCACCGGAGGAGCTCATTCGATATGTTGGTTTCAATCTTTCTTTTGTTAACTGAGCTAACTTAGTATGTGGTGGGTATGTGTAGCTAGGTCTTTCGGTATGGGCAGCTAAAGGAGATCTTACTGTCCTAAGCTCTTCTTTGCTTTCTTTTTGTACTAGATCTACTCTAATAGGCCCTTTGTTTATTTCTTAATATGAGTAGTTGATCAATAGGCACTCAATAGGGACCCGACCCTTATCTACAGTATTAATATGAATATGTCAATAGGAAGGCTGCTTCGATCGGAAAGGTGATGTAGCTCTGACCCGACCCGAGTTTCTTTCTTACCCAATATATCCGACTTCTTGGTCCTTGGGTTTCTTGACCCGTTCTTACTGATATTGTTCGTTTTCAAGAAACCAATATGAGACTTTCTCTTCCTTTTGGTCTATTAAAGCTAAAGCGTACCTTGTAGATTATGTAGCCGCTTACCCCGTTAGAGGAAGGCAACCTCCGATAGGAGAGCGCCATACATACAGTGAGGAAAGAGTCCAGAGGAATGATGACACTAAGACTAAGAGGCCGAAATGCTAGTCTTGATAACATCAGTGAGCATATCAAGGTTTGAGCTAAAGATTTCAAGCGTTTAACTTGCTAAATAGTTGCTTTTTCTGTTGTTCTTCTTCGTCGTCTTTTACTGATTTTGTCAGCGGATCTTGGGTCCCTTTTTCCAAAGGAGGTTACTTACTTTCTCCGACCTTTCTTGAGAAGGTGGTACTTTCTCAGAGTATCCGGTCTGTTTTTCCGAAGTGTTCCTTCCTGACGCTTAACATCTTTAGTGATGAACTCGTAAATCACTGCCCTCTCCTTCTGGTTGTTAGCTCGGGTCGTAGCAGCAGGACCCAACATCGAGATGTGAGGAACACGTGTTCCGCGTCTGCCATGAGTGAACAAGAGGCAACGCTTTTAGACGATTGAGGAGAGAACATCTTTGGTTTAGATCGTAAATCCGGTTATCGCGTGAATGCACATATCGATTCCCTAGTCTCATAAGTACTGATCGGGGTAAGAGAAGCACTGTTCGCGTTCATAGTGTCAATACTTGTAGAAGTGGTACCAATGGCTTCCCTGGCACGACGAGAGGGGTCCGAAGTCGAAGCAACAGTCGCAAGAGTAGGGGAATTCCCTCTCACTCAAAGTAGATACTCGCAGTTAGACAAAAGCGTTGATTTGGTCATAGTAGATTCCCCCTCAGAAAGTTCAGGGAGTAAAATGCCGTTCCTGGGGCAAGTATCTCTTGGACTTCGGCTTGCCTTTGCTGGAGATGCATTCTGAAGTAGCTAACTAACTATTTGGTAATATGCCTGAGTAAGTTGACTCTGCTCTACCTACGGCAGTGAAGGGGATCTCGGGGTAGATACCCGAACGTGTTAGAGGAGTTCATTGCTTGCAAAATCGGCTTCTTAGTCTACGACACCTTCGCTTCCTTTCCAGTTGGTCCTTCATGCAGAGCCTCGCTTGTTGATTTATCCTCTGTCTGGACCCGCTCGAACAACTAAACTCGCCTAATTCATATATGAGAGAGAGTTCTCCTAGCATCTGTCAACTCAAAGAGAAGAGCTAGCTTACCCCTTTTTCCTTTTCAACTCTTTTAAGGTGATCCCGGGCGGTTTATAAATAACTCTTCTTTCTTTAGTTAAGGAGTGACTCACATGATTCAAAGGTGAATCACATAAGCTAGAAAGAATCTTCCTAATGCTCCCATGTCCGAATCCGTACTTCTCTAGCTGCTGCAGTAGCAAGCACGTATCGAAGGCTCTCATTTACCAGTTAGCTCAATAGATGCGAAGACCCACATTCCCGCTTCTTCGCCCCCCCTCATCCTAAGCTAAGACAAGGGGCCTCGCCCTCTTGACTTGATAGATCAAGAAGACTACAACCGATAGTGGATCTCCTTTTGCTTAAATAAGCAAGATAAGGTAGATCTGAAAATAGCTAGTATACGAAAGTCAAGTAGTCACTTCCGTCGTTCAGGAAGAAAGACTTCGCCTAATTCTTTTGAATCCCGGTCCGGTTTCCCCCCACTAACTAATTAGCTTACGACCACTGAACAAACTTGGTTGACGAACATAGTTTATGCGCCGCTAATGTAGCGGCTTGTCGAGCATTTGACAAACTCACACCATCCATTTCAAATAGGATTTGTCCCGTGGACACACGAGCAATCCAACCCGTAGGATTTCCTTTTCCTCTTCCCATTCTGACTTCTGTAGGTTTTCCGGTAATAGGGATATCCGCGAAAACTCTTACCCATATCTTACCATTTCTTCGGAATTGTCCGCTCATAGCACGATGGAAGTGTCCGATTATAGCCCGACGCGCTGCTTCAATGGCTCGATATGAAAGACGACCTGCTCTACAACTTTTAGTGCCATATCTTCCAAAACCAAGTTGTGTACCGTCCGCTTTGCAACCCCTACTACATCTGCCTTTACGATATTGAGTCTATTTCGTACGTTTTGGATATAGCACGCCCCTTTCTTTTTTGACTATATGAAATCCACACTTTGACACCTAAGATTCCGTAACGAGTAGATACTTCCGCAGGAGCATAATCTATTTTCTGGTTAAATACATTACGAGAGATTTTTCCATACTTTCCGCATTCAGTTCTAGCTATTTTTGCACCTTTTGATCGACCTGAACAACATATACGGATCCCCGTAACCCTCTTTTTCATTACTAATGGAATATTCTTAACTATTTGACTAAAAATGGAACGAAATGATCTTGTTTTTTTGGTCCTCAGTTGAAAAGAGATGTCTTGAGCAATCGGAGAAGCACTTTGATAAACAGATTTGATCTTGACTGATTCAATTAAGGTATTAGTGTTTGTTCTATTAGACAACAAAGATCGCATTTTTTTCACTTCGTTCAAATAAGAGTTGTACCCGTACGGAATTCTTCTGTTTCTCAGTATGATCTCTATCATCATATCTATTCCCTTTATCAATTCTCCTATCCTACCTAGGTCTATGAATTTATCTATCAATTCCATTACCTTATCCTTAGCCATGAGGTTCCAACATTTTCTCCAACATTGACCTAGGAGTTGTTCCCGGGCATTCTCAAAAAAAAGGTTATTATAATTATACACCCCATCCCTTGGAAAAAAAAAGGTAGCACCGAAGAAAGGAAAGAGCGAGATGGTGGTTTTTGTTGTTCCCGCGAAGCGAAGATCATTCGCTTGGCGAATGAAGTGGGTCAACCTCTTTTTGGCTTCGGCCAAATCGCTGGTCGAGCTTTCTACAAAAAAAGCGATGCGAGAACGTATTCTCTTATCTAAGCTTCTTTCCTGTGTATTAGCTCCCCCCATCGTAGATGGTTCAGCCACGCCCGGTGCCACGAAATGATTGAGAACTACGACGGGGTCGAAATGCATTTTGTTCTTTGTATTCAATAAGTATTGCATGACCGAAAAATTCAAGGAAGAGCGCACTGCGGGGAGGGTCCTTTGTTGTAGATGACTCGTCGGGCCGTCGGAGCGGGACTTCTTTGGGAAAAAGAACAAGAATAACTTCGTTTTTATGAAGGAGTCGTCATTTTTTATCAGGAAGGCTATGCCATTTACAACCCCGGCGTATTTCTGATGCTTGAAGGCCCCGCTGACCTGAAGTGATTTAGATTTAGAAAGAAGAATCTTTATCGATGGTGATCGGTCATGGTATCCATAGCCTTGCTTCTTTTTCGGCCAAATCCTGATTGCGTTTTGCTTCTTCCGATCGTCGAGCCTGATCGACTCGACTCTTTTCCCCGACCCCCGGCCCTTCGCCTTTCCGGGTCTGGATTTTTCGCGTCGTTTTAGTCGTCGTGGTCGACGGGGAAGAAAGAAATGAATGAATGTTCTTTTGGGAAAATTTATCAAAATACACCTACCGAGGCGAAAGCCAAAGGTGAGTCTCGTAGGTGGACGTATCGAACCGAAATAAGATCTCAGATTGAGATCTTGATACAGTGATTTCCCATAATAATAAATAGAGTCAATGGTGACTCCGCCGTGGGAAGAGCCGCTTCCTTCTTGCTTGATAGGGGGGCTTCTATTCACCAACGCAGACTAAAAGTGCTCTCCGAACCGTGCTGGATAGTGACCCATCACACGGCTCTCAAACCCAACCTGTGGTGGATCCCGGGAGACAAAGTCAAAGCGCTTGATCCTTTGCCCCATACTTTGAGATGCTCCTCCTCGTCGATCAAGGATTTTGATTCTCGTGCTCGTGATAGGCTTAGCTTTAAGCCGCTATCGTTCGGTTCGGATAAAAGTCAAGTCCCTTCGGTCGGTTCGCTCAGGTGGTCTTCCCTTATCTTCCCTAACGTTCAGAGTTGTTCTGGTTTGAGATGAGAAAGGAGCACCGGCCGAGCGCCATGAATGAATAATAAATTGACAGCAGAGGGAATCAATTATTCTTATTCGACCGAGTTATAGCTAGCAAGATGTCGATTACACACCGGAGGTTGGTAAGAACTGAGGGACAATGCCCCCTAATAACCTAAGTGGACCTACCGGCGAAGCAACTGGTACTTGATCGGGCGGGGGGCGGTTTGGTTTCGTGCAACGCCCTCGCAGCAAGAAGAGGCAGTTGTCATTTTAAAGTAAAGGCTCCTCTCCTCTTTTACGAATCTACAACTCTCTTTACTTACTGAGCGAGACTCCACCCATATCCCTACTAGTGGTTATTCATTATTTTCCATTCTATCATTTGTTTGACAGCTTAAACTAGGCTCCCCTTTAGATATAGATAGGTTTTTTTTTATCAAGATAGGTCAAGGGCGCGTTGGAACGGTCGGTAGCTGCTTAGTCTCATCCGACTTAAATAAAAGTTTCCTTGTACTGCTTTTTTCTTTGAAAAAAAAGAAGGAAGGGGGTCGATTTAGGCTCCTTTCCTTCTACTGCATAGCTGCGCTAGCAGGTACTACGAGCCCTCTGTCCCACGCATCTAACCAGCTCGCGTGGTTCACCGGTTCCACCGAAAACTCTCATTTGTTTGTTGAAGCGGAGCATAGTGCGCTTTAGGCGCCGAGCGAGAAATGTCTCTTCTTTCGTTTCGGGTTATTCACTGATCTGAAACTTAGCACTTCTTTTCTTATTGATTCCAAGGGCGGCGGCATTCTTGAATGAAGTCTATCCGAACCAAATTAGCAATTCTCAGATCAGGCTAGGCCTCTCCAGCTGAGCGGGGCGCCGGGGCCCTGGATGCGCTAGCGATTGGCACATAGGGGAGTGGTTGCCGGGGTTTCTCGGCCTGGTATCCTGCACCTCGCGTTCATGATATCTACATTCAACTGTGCCCCGGAGACACGGTCGAAGCACGCCCGCCCAGTGTGCTTCTTTCACGACATGCTCTAGTCCTGGGTGTCTTTCAGTGGTCTTCTAGCCTTAGAATAAGAATAGAAGAAGTCGTGTCCGCCCCGGACATCCGCAACGTCCTCCCACGCCCTTTTCTATTTAAAATCTGGGACAAACTGAAGGAAAAGACTGACCCATTCGGTGACTTTCCTTTCGCGGTCGCCCTCACTGAACCAACTTGAATCTGAACTACGATTCAGATCAAGTCTTACCGAAATTGGATTTCCTTTTCGTGCCATACGTACTTAGACTTTCCTTTTTTCCCCTTTTTTCTTCCCGGTCCAATATTTGTGCTCGAAGGTCTTCGTTTCCGTGTATCTGATCTCCTCTGCTCTTACTGAACCTACCCACAAACATGACCCCGGTAAGCGCGCCCCACTATGATCTGATCAGCGTTCCCGGTCTAAAAGCAGATCATAGTGTTGCACTGCTCTAATAACTCGTCGATAAGGAACGCTTGAGCGCGTTCCATGCTCTCGAATCTGAGTCACGTATGATTCATAGGTTCGTGAAGTAAAAAGCTCCCCTTGCGGAGAATGGATATAACCCCTTATTTCATTCATTCTATAGAGAATGGACTGGGGACGAAACCCATCATCCACCAGGGCAGCTTCTACATATCTTTCAATTAGAAATTGGGGGGTTATAATCGAGACCATACGCCCCAGGTCGCCGCTATTCCCCCCCAAATTGAGGAGCAAGTATCTCTGATACAGGATGTTCCTTCTGTCTTCATCTGAGATGAGAGGTTGAGCTACGGCCGGAGCTTCGGGGGGAGTGAGTGGTTGCTCCGGCAATTCGATTGGAGTAGGGGGATTCCCTTGATCACAATAGGATATCGGGAATAAAAAGAAAGTTATAGGAAGGAATGCTACAAAAGTGATGGCACAAAAAAACAAGAAAGAATAGAAAATGAAAGGACTAAAATAATACCAATAGCGACGGCATCGGAATAAAGAAAGAGATAAGGAAGAAAGTAACGAAACAAGGATACACCTCAGATCGTGCGGTAAGTCTGAAATGCCCAACTCCCATGGAACGAACGAAGCGGGGCTCATTAAGACTGAAGGACAATACCATTCTATTGGAGACATGGCGAGGAATAGCCATTCTAGAACATTTTGCGAACGCGGTATCGGAACTTTACTTTTTTTTTTCGATTTATTACGTACAATAAAATGTATAAAATAAAGTAGTGGACAAAAAAAAGAAAACTTAGTCAATGAACTTTCCATTGAGATACTAAAATATAAAAAATATAGGGATAAATAGGGTAAGAAAGAGTATATAAAGTATTTGTGCGAGATCTAATCTACAGAAATAGAATCTGCAGAAATAGAAACAAGAGAAATAAATAATTAAATAAAAAAAATATTATTACTATGGTTCGAGAGAAAGTAACAGTATCTACTCGGACACTACAGTGGAAGTGTGTTGAATCAAGAACAGACAGTAAACGCCTTTATTATGGTCGATTTATTCTGTCTCCACTTATGAAAGGACAAGCCGACACAATAGGCATTGCGATGCGAAGAGCTTTGCTTGGAGAAATAGAAGGAACATGTATCACACGTGTAAAATCCGAGAATGTCTTCCATGAATATTCTACTCTAACGGGTATTCAAGAATCGGCCCACGAAATTATAATGAATTTGAAAGAAATTGTATTGAGAAGTAATCTATATGGAACTTGTGACGCGTCTATTTGTGTTAGGGGTCCTGGATATGTAACTGCTCGAGATATTATCTTACCACCTTATGTAGAAATTGTCGACAATACACAACATATAGCTAGATTGACAGAACCAATTAATTTGCTGGATTATAAATTGAAAGAAATCGCGGCCCAGAATCAAAAAAATAAGAGTTTTGGCCGTTAAATATCTTGTATCCATAGAACATCTGGCGTAACATAGATAATAAATAAATAGGGGTTAATATCATTCCAATTGCCATTACAAAAGTAATTAGGATTTTTGTCATTAAAAGAAATTTTGGACTAGTAACTAATCCAAAAAATACTATTAATTCGGCAACAAAACCACTCAGACCTGGTAATGCGAGGGAGGCCATCGAAAAACTACTGAACATCGTGAACATTTTTGGCATTGGAATAGCTATTCCACCCATTTCGTCAAGATAAAGAAGACGTATTCTATCATAAGTTGTTCCGGCCAAGAAAAAAAGTGCAGCACCAATAAATCCATGAGAGATTATTTGTAAAAGGGCTCCGTTGAGCCCCATATCTGTGATAGAACCAATTCCTATAATTATGAAACCCATATGAGAAACAGAGGAATAGGCTATTCTTTTTTTTAAATTCCGTTGACCAAGAGATGTTGAAGCTGCATAGATTATTTGCATTGCGCCTACTATTATCAACCAAGGAGAAAACAGAGAATGAGCATGAGGAAATAATTCCATATTGATCCGAACTAATCCATACGCTCCCATTTTTAATAAGATTCCGGCTAGAAGCATACAAGTACTATAATGCGCTTCTCCGTGAGTATCTGGTAACCATGTATGTAGGGGTATGATTGGTAATTTGACAGCAAAAGCAAGAAAAAACCCAATATAAAATAATAGATAGTATTTTCCTCTATCCTTATTTATCGGATATTGAGACTTTGAGTCTCTCTCGGACAACTCTGAAAGTCAGTATTTCTATTACGTAATGTATTTATTCGCTTGTTTTTAGTTTGTTCTTTTTTCCGGGAAGACTCTTTCGCTCCTGTTGTTTGTACCAATCAGACATTGGAAAGAGAAGGAACAATGGTAGCTAAGTGCACGGGTAAAGCCACCAATCTCTCATTGAAAAAGGGACAACCAGAGGATCTGCATGCATGGGAAGTCCTCGTTGCAGTGGGCAGCTAAGGAGCTAATGTTGCTACGTAGTTTCTATTGCAGCTGCGAACCACCCGGCCTTTTCTCTATAAATCTTGCTCTTGCTAAGGATGTGCAGCTAACCGACCTTGCCCGGCAGTTGTCCTACCTACCTAGCATGGGTAAAGGGCTATCTGCTGTAGCCAAAGTGGGAACCAGAGGTGGAGGTTGCCATTGAATAGAGTGGATCACCGGAGCTTTGCGTGGTTTCCCTTTAACCCCAACGCCCGAAGTCTAAGCAGATCAGTCTGCGAATTGATCATGGATCCGATGTCAAATGAGTTAGCTTCCCGAAGCGCCGCCCAAACAAACGACGCGGCCATGTGTAAATTCGGTGTGATGCTGTCAAATAGGAACCTATTTCTTGCAGACCAAATCACCCAGATAACTGTGACAAAAGCAGCAACCCGCCAAATCTGATGAAAGCTGCGAAAGTACCCCCGCGAAAGGCAGCTAACGAGAAACTCTGTATCGGAAAGGGTCGGAGTCGACGAAACCAACCTGTCTAAAGCCGTGGGAAAGCCTCGTATAGCTACAAAACAGTCTAACCTCCGAAGCAAACACCCACTAAGTAGCACTTTGGCGCCCTGGAATGAATAAAGGTTTTGTTTCCTTTCGGGGAATACCCCCTACTTGAATAAAAGGGAATCACCTCGTAGCCGCTGAAAAGCGGTTTAACCTCCGAAGCAACCAGCATCTTCAGATCTTGGGGGATACCGATCAACAACACAGGGATAGGCTAACATCAGACAAAACAAATAAGGATTGGGCAACGAACACTATATATATCGAATATATCGAGCGATAACCTAACCTAATTAGTGATTCATCAATTAGGTATACCACCTATCCGAACAAAGGTCGGTTCCTTCTGGGAAAGGATCTAAGCATTTCAGAGAAGACTTCCTTGCAAAGTACGCGGTTTTTGTAACTTGATCCATTTTCATCTCTCAAATAGGAATGGTGCAACCCATTTTCTCGGGAGCGGGCCGTGGATGAATTCGTCCTCCCCTCTGGCTAGAAGACTAAAGCGCTGTCTCGGGTCCCCAGATAGGTCATCTCTCATTCCTCGCTCGATCTTATGCCATGGCTTCGGGCCGGGCGTGAATTCCTCGGGTCGAGGATCTATGAACCACGGGCTTCGAAATTGGCTTTCTTCTAATACGAGATTTCTTGTCCGCCCCTTTACGAATGGAAATTGACGAAGTAAGTTCGCCCTATATAATATATAAGATGCCACTTGTTCCATTTTCAGATGGAGTTTAGAAGGAAGGCTCTTTCCTACCGAGAAGTAGTTCTTACCGAGATCTCCATTCTTCTCTTTCTTCCTTGGACTGTTTTCAACGCCATTCCGAGGTGCACAGCCGCCTACGTTTCTTGAACCACGATTCCTCCACTGTCAATGTGAAAGAGCGTGAATCGCTATAGAACGAACCGAGTGCTAACTCCAATCCTTGCCATTCATAGCTGTCCATGTGAGTAGCCATTCCTAGTGCTAACGACTAGAAGTGTTTTACTAGCCAGTGGTACCAATGAAAACCGTGATGCACCAGCCCCTTGCTTATAGAACGATTGGTTGAGTCAACTTTCCTTTCCTCCTTGCCCAGATGCTCTTGTAAGGCCGAATACTCATCTTCAGCTTGGCACGAGGGGCTAAATCAATCGATGTCAGTAATGAAGCAGGCGGGCTCAGTTAGTATGAGTGCTTAAAGCCTCAGTGGATATGCAATATCGTCGGGTTCAAGCAGAAGGTGTTCATACTCGAGTTGTTAAAATAGAATATAGAATCAAGTAGGAGTCGATTGAAGACTGAGCTAGAGAAAGCATCTTACTCTTCAGCGGAGCCTTCTTGACACTATCAACCTCAAAAAACGAAACTATCCACTTTTACGCATTTACGAATGGTAGAGGAAATTGATTCGTTTTTTCCTCTTGCCTTTAATCACCGGCCTATTCATCATCTCTAAAAAGAAGATATGCGGGGGTGCAGAGCTAAACAAGTAAAAACGGACTAAATGGTTAAAATACATCGTTTTAACGACGGTTTACTGTCTTAGGTATCTGTCGCAAGGGTGCTAAAGGTGGCGTTTTTCATTAGTCAAATTAGCACCTCTTCTTTTGCCTTCTTAAGTCGGGTGGGAGCCAGCGTCCCATATCAACTAGCCGTATCAGTGGTAGGCGTATGCTATTGATCTCTTGAATCTCGGGAAGGAAGAGTCTGGGTCTGGTTCTGGGTAGTTCCAACGCTCTTCGAAGGGTTCTGTATCCACGGGGTATGTGTATTCGTAGCTTGGGAGTCTGAGTAGTTTGAGCGGTCTACATATCTGTTATTCTAAAACAAAACCTATTTGCTTGTCGGCTATGGTACATCTTTGATTCATATGGGTACGTCTTGAGACTCCTCTATGTGACCACTTCGAATTTCAATTTCCTTTCCAGGCTAAAAATCTTTGGTTGTCAGCTCAGGAACATCCGTCTATAAACTTTCCAAGACTCCACAGTACAGGCCAGCAGCAGTTGAATTTCAGTAGGATCATAAGAATTCAGTAGGTCCAAGTAACCGACCCGCTTCAGACAAATGTATGCATTTCGATTAGGGTCGTATTCTATGGTTACGATTCTACCATATATGTCTTTTTCATTCCGTCGAAAATCGATTTTACGGTATAGACGCTTATGCCCTCCCCCTCTATGCCTTGCGGTAATGATTCCTCTGTCCTCGTTCTTCCAGTCGATCTTCCACTTGTTCTGTCCCAGTTGAGACTCTTCAATCGAACCCGGCTTTGCCTACGAAAAGGACTGATGCTTGGTCCACGCGGGCGAGCCCCGGTGAGTAGCTATCTTCCCGGCATCTACTATCTTTCCCGGCGAAGAACCCTCAAAAATGATGCTTTCGCAGGGCTAGTTAGGTGCCCATTATCTTATCTATTCCGCGGATTCCACTCCGTCCAAAGAAATGGACTTATAACAAAAAATGGTTTACTGAAAGACGTTGGGAAAGCGCTCCCTCCTCAAAGGCTTATGGTAGACCCTTTCGATATGGATAGGCCCTATTGGAATGAAGCCATAGTGTGATAAGGTCACCTCGCATATCTCTTCTCTGGTCGAGAAAAAAAATGGTTTGGATATGATGGAGTCCTCCCCCGAGGAGTGAAGCCATAAATAAGTACAGGTTCAACAAGAGCGGCTACGTGGCTTACTACTCAATATTTTTGAAAGAGATAGTACCCTTGTTAATAGACCAAGAGTGTAGAATAGACCATCAAGAGGTTCGATGGAATTGAATCCTCGACAACTTCTACAACTATTATGTTCTAGTTATATTCTTCTTCTTCTCTTTGACTAGACTAAACTAGACTATGTAAGACCTACCTTGCCCTTTTGAATTACGCATAGATGTGCCATGTCTCTTTCTCCATCAGCTCTGGCCCAAGGTCTTGGTTCATGTGATGCAGCTCATGCCAATTCTTCTGAGCTCTTTCATATGTGTACCCAATCTTCTTGGATCTCCTCCCACAGTTCGCCTAGCCGCCCTATCCACTCTGGTCTTAAAGAAAGGCCTTACGGGAGATAGTTGATCGAATTGCTTATTTCCGGGTGTTCTATCTATTCAATCCAAATCATCAAACCACTTCAGCTTCTGCCTATAACCCTAGAGTAAGGACGGACCCGTGGACATATTAGATTAGAAAGGATATGAGGAGCGGAGCTTATTTCCGACCACGTCATTCCATCATTTTCAAGGGTTGATCGACCATGGATCAGAAGACTATCTCTGTGGAAGAGCTTTGATCCAATTGAGAAGGCCGAGGGATAGCTTTTGGAAGACGACTGCCGACGTAGCCAAGGATACTCTTTCGAAAGAAAGTCTCGCGGGTCACCGAGGATTTGCCGGCAGTGACTGGTTGTCCCTCAGATTGGGGATCTCGGGGCGGGTCGACCAATGTTCCTATCAGCCTGGGGCTAATATAATAAAATAAGAAGATGGGCCTGCGGGACCAAAAGGGCTTATTAGATGGGATGAGAATAGACAGGCATATTTGCGGGCACGAAGGAAGAAGGTCCGAGGCGCCTTAACGCTACTGTTCAGTACGTTAGACTGCTTACCCTCCCTCTCTTCCGTGCTCGTAGGTTGACTCCCCTATGCATCCCGACAAAGGTCTCATAAACGTGCGCTTCCCTTATGCATCCAGCCGCTTCACTAATGTGAATAGGTTATACTATACAGAACAGAAGGGTGGGTTGGTTATATACGAATATGCGCCTTCCTTCTTCGAACCTTTTGGTATGTATTGCCCCCTAACTATAGATCAGATCCACCAGACGGAGAAACTTCAATTCCGCACTGCTGCTGAGTCGTCGGACTTATCCACCAAGGGATTCGTGGAATTTCTGTGGATTGCGTTGGGGGAAATCTACCAAAGCTAGGCAGATAGATAGACTCCTTTCCCGCTGCTAAGGGCGAGCAAGAAAGAAAAGAAAATGATTTGATTGTTTTTTATTTTAACCAGCGCCCCCTTTTGGGTATGCAGGTACTAAGAGTCCTCTCACTACCAACCAGCTCTTCTGGCTGGGTCTTGCCGGTATCAACAACGAGAAAGAAAGAACCGAATGGAAACAGCAACTAACTATGGCTCTTGGCCCAGACAACGTCCTAGGCGTAGGGGAGATCGGAGCCAGAGGGAACGCCTAGACGACGTTTTTATTCCTGGGCTGCTGTAAGTAGATCGAGAGGTCGTTCCGCCCCTTGTCCCCTAAGTTGGGTAATATGTTCTCGACCATTCTTGCTCCAATCTGACCTAGCTGGCGAGCGATCCCAGTTCGCGACAGAGAACAAGACAGCAAGCGAGCGTACCTTTGTTCGCTTCTTCTCCACCAAGCACGGAAGTTTAAGGATAACTGTAGGTCGGTGGCTACCTAAGGAAACTCCGATTCGATCCGCCCCCCCGGCTGGGAGGCATCTACCTCATCCCGATCACAAGGAGAGGTTCACTATGATGGGGGTACTTTTTTTTCCCTTCCGTAAAGAAAATGAAATGCATAGGGGACCATCCTTTTGTTGCGGCATGCTCCTCAGATTTACGGATTCGCAGGGGGCCTCAGGCCCTACTTAGTTGACTGACAATGGCAAAGGCTTGCGAAACTAAGTAGCGCCCTTTCCTTATTTGCATAACCCATTCTCAAACTCTTTCATAAGTCAAGTAGGCAAACCTATAGGTCCTTAGTAGCGTTGACAAAGAAGAAAAGAGCCGGTTAAAAGACAGCGAATCTTTTTATTTCTATTATTTAGATATAAAAAGAATAATAGAAAGATCTCTCTTTTATGACTTCTACTTATCGATCCCGGCCCAGAAAAGTGACCAACCAGGGCCCTATTGATGAATGAAAGAAAGGGTTTATGAGCCCTAGCCCTGTAAGCCCACACCTGTGTAGAGTAGATCGTTCAACACCTGCGGCACAAACCTATTTTTGACCTATTGGTCCTAGTATCATAGGCGACCGAACGGCCGCCCCCTAATTACTAGACCGACCTGCTATAATAATTCCATAAACACCTAGCGAAGATATGGCAAACAAATAAAGTAGCCCTATGTTCGGATCTGACAATACCATACCATAATCAAAAGGTACAACGGCCCGAGCGACCAGACTTAACATAAATGTAGCCACTGGAGCCATTCTAAAAAGGGAGAAATTAGCACTACTTGGTGAAATAGGTTCTTTTAGAATCAATTTTAAACCATCTGCTAGAGGTTGTAACAATCCAAACGATCCCACTACATCAGGACCCTTTCGACGTTGCACAAAAGCCATTACTTTACGTTCAGCTAGCACTAAAAAGGCTACTCCTAGTAGAAGTGGTAGAATTATTCCAAGTATTTCGGCTGGAACAGCTATGTACATTTTCGATTTTCTATTCACTCATGATCTGGCCTGGTCGACCCAATCATGATATTGAAGGATGGGACCTTTTCTCAAAAAACTCCGGATCCCGATAAGAGTTGAAAATGGTGCAACATCGAATCCTGTTACTTCGAATGGAAGCCCGCCTCACTTGCTTTCTTTACTGCATAAGGGCATAAGCGAAGTCAAGGGATTTCCGTCTAACTAGTGGCTGAGAGTAAGCAAGCTACCTTGAGCGGATCCCACGTTAGCCCCAAGACGTTGGTCTCTAACTCGAAAAGTAAATGCTTGAGTGAGAAGGGCCTCCTCGCTTATTGACTTGAACCACTGACCTTTAGAACGAACCTATAGGACAAAAGGAACTTAACTAAACTAAGGGCATCTGACAAAGAGCAAAGAGCTTATCTCAACTACTTGACTTGAGTCCTAGTACTGAAAGACGTAACTTCAGGAGTTTCCCTGAAAGAATAGTAAGGCTGGATGGAATGAAGGGGAAGGGTTTACAAATAAATCAATCAAAGGAACCAAAACATAAAGATAAGCCTAAGCTCTAGGTCGATGTGGGTAGACGAGCCCTTCCCCTTTTCTTTATGATACCAATCCGGGCAAAACCAATAGAAACAAATCCAGTGACAAAGATAAGGAGGATGTTGGATCGCGCAAGACTGACAGAAGCCGTTCTCGAGGACGAAGCTCTAAAGTATACAGATAAAAACTCAGTTCAGTTAAGCTTCTAGAAAGCACTTTTCTTTTTTTCAATCCTGTATTGCATTATCTTTTTAATACTTGAATTCTATGGCCGCTTATAAAACGATAGTTGAAACCACCAATGGGTGATTCATCGAGCTGGAACTTTCGTAGAACACTACGGTGAGACCAACTCCAGCCAGTATCCTAGCGGAATGTGGCACCGGTTCGTTTCATGGGAACACCTACATCCACAGCGGTGAGCCAGTACTCTCTCGCTCCAATGTATGCGACCCGATTCACTGGTATGAGAGATGATAGACCAATCCTATCATTACCATTACTAAGGGTGAATCAAATCCACATGTCGCACGTTGTTGGACCTTCCTTAGCCGATTGGGCTGTAACGAATATGAAATACATACTCACACCAAAGAACACGTGTTAGAACATGCTGATTGACCAGGCAAGAGGTGCCATCTGCCTGTTGGAAGGAAGCCGGGACTCATCAAAAAAGCGCCCTTACGCTCTGGTTGGATCGGGGCAAGGTGACTGTTCAGAAACTGCAAAAAAGATTCAATCTATCTCCGTCCAGAAAGAACGAGCCGAAGCCGCCGCTCAAGCAAGCATTAAAATGAAAATGTCCTTCTTTCACCCAGGTTCTTTATGTATTGTATCTGATACTATTGTAATCTTCATCTGTCATGAATGAAAAATGATGATGGAGGCAGACATACATTTGTCTGAAGCGGGTCGGTTTTTTTCTTGTATTGTAGTGCCCTCCATTCCACTATTCTGATCGAGTGCTCTTCCGAACGACCAAGTCATAATGAGATTAAAACCCGATGCTTCCTTCGCTGTGTAGAACATGCATTAGCATTATGTCATTCTTACAAGTGATCCCCCATCCAGGATTGGATGAAGTGCTATATGAGGACTTCGAAATCAAATAGAATATATTTCTTTCCATTCCTCGTGAGCCACTTAGTTCTCCGAAACAAGAGATCAAAGTGATCTTCTTCCTTTTTCCCAATAAGTCGACGGCGTTACACCATTGGGATACTTCGAATAAACTGGAGTACATATAGGATACACCGGTGCTAAAACCTTTTATCAAGATATCCTCCAAACTCTTGGGGTCGTTGCTCCGGATGTTGGTCTC